TGGGATTTTACGAAAAAAGTTCTTCATATTCATAGGGAAAAACAATTCTTTTTTTTTTTTTATATATGATATGTCAATTTGACACAACATGGGAGAAACCACTATTTCTAATTTAATTGAAAAAAAAAATTATCTTTTGTGAGAACCCTGAGTATCACTTCACTATATATGAAGGACCCCTTTTTTTTTTTTCAATACCCACTCGTTATTAGTTACACTCGTTATTAGTTAATAATTCGAGTGATTGGAGTTAGATTCTGATAGGAAATGAGATATTCAAATGATTTTTTATCGAATGACTATTCATCTATTGTATTTTCATGTAAATTAGGGGCAAGAAGAAGAAGGCTCTATGGAAAAAGGATGGTTAAATTCGATCTTGTCGAACAGGGAGTTAGAATACAGGTGTAGGCTAAGTAAATCAATTGACAGTCTTGGTCCTATTGAAAATAACAGTGAAAGTGAAGGACCTATTATAAATGGTATGGATAAAAACATTCCTAGTCGTAGTGATAGTGACAATTCTAGTTACAGTACTGTTGATCATTTAGTTGGCGTCAGGGACATTCGGAATTTCATATCTGATGACACTTTTCTAGTTATAGATAGTAATAGGGGCAGTTATTCCATATATTTTGATATTGAAAATCAAATTTTTGAGATTAACAATGAGCATTCTTTTGTAAGTGAACTAGAAAGTTCTTTTTCTAGTTATCATAACTCTAGTTATATAAATAATGGATCTAAAAGTGATGATTACCACTATGATCATTACATGTATGATACTAAATATAGTTGGAATAATCACATTAATAGTTGCATTGACAGTTATCTTCAGTCTCAAATATGTATTGATAGTTCCATTTTTAGTGGTAGTCACAATTACAGTGACAATTACATTTATAGTTACATTTGTGGTGAAAGCGATAATTCCGGTATAAGAACTAGCACCGATGTTAGTTATTTAACTAGAACAGAAAGTTTTAATGATCTAGATGTAACTCAAAAATACAGGCATTTGTGGATTCAATGCGAAAATTGTTATGAATTAAATTATAAGAAATCCTTGAAATCAAAAATGAATGTTTGTGACCAATGTGGATACCACTTGAAAATTAGTAGTTCAGATAGAATCGAACTTTCGATTGATCCAGGTACGTGGAATCCTATCAATGAAGACATGGTCTCTCTGGATCCCATTGAATTTCATTCGGAAGAGGAACCCTATAAAGATCGTATTGATTCTTATCAAAGAAAGACAGGATTAACTGAGGCTGTTCAAACAGGCATAGGTCGATTAAACGGTATTCCCGTAGCAATTGGAGTTATGGATTTTAAGTTTATGGGGGGTAGTATGGGATCCGTAGTAGGCGAGAAAATCACCCGTTTGATCGAGTATGCTACCAATCAATTTTTACCTCTTATTTTAGTGTGTGCTTCTGGAGGAGCACGCATGCAAGAAGGAAGTTTGAGCTTGATGCAAATGGCTAAAATATCTTCCGCTTTGTATGATTATCAATCAAATAAAAAATTATTTTATGTATCAATCCTTACATCTCCTACTACTGGGGGGGTGACAGCTAGTTTTGGTATGTTGGGGGATATCATTATTGCCGAACCCAATGCCTACATTGCATTTGCGGGTAAAAGAGTAATTGAACAAACATTGAATAAGACAGTACCTGAGGGTTCACAGGCGGCTGAATATTTATTCCATAAGGGCTTATTCGATCCAATTGTACCACGTAATCCTTTAAAAGGTGTTTTGAGTGAGTTATTTCAGCTCCATGCTTTCTTTCCTTTGAATCCAAATTCTATCAAGTAGAGCCTTACTAATTAATAGAATTCTTAATAGAATAAAAAAAAAGAAATTCTTTGTATTGTGACGAACAAAACAAGTAGTTATTTAGTTTGATGTATATAAAATCAAATTTAACTAGAGAAAATATCTGCATAGAGTCTTGCATATTTCTATATCTCCATCGAATCCCTAGTTTTACTAAAAATCTTTGGAACGGATTATAACGAACTTTTGGGTAATTTGTAAGAAAATCTTTATTAAAGAAATTCAAATAGAAATTCTAAGTATAAGACAAGATAAGAACTAAAATAGTATAAGAAAATAAAAAAAAGAAAAAAGTGGATTAGAATACATATATTTCATGTCGAAAGATGACTAAGTCCATTTATTTAGTTTTACATTTATTTTCTATATATATACTGACGTAGATATACTTCATAGAACTCTATATGAATTCTAATGATTCTAGAATTCTAATAATTATACTCACGTAGATATACTTAGTATAATTATATATTAATTATAATAATTAGAAGATACCTTTAAAAAATAAATAACAGGTAAAAAAAGTAATCTAACAATAAATATAACAATAAATAACAGGTACAAATATTAAGTCGAGGTATCCATTCTATGACAACTCTCAACAACTTACCCTCTATTTTTGTGCCTTTAGTGGGACTAGTATTTCCTGCACTTGCAATGGCTTCTTTATTTCTTCATATTCAAAAAAACAAGATTTTTTAAATACGATGGTTCCTAATCTCGTCTATTTTTTTTTTTTCAAAACTGAGACTTGGACCATAACACAGATATTTATTTAGTAGAATAGAGTATAACATGTGGCTTACTCCGAACATAAGTGATTTTACATACGTAAACACGATATCTGAGTAAATGAATTATTTGAAAATAGATAATAGAATAGATGGATCGGGATCGGGTCGCATCTGAGATGTAAAGTCAATATATCTATATATCTATATGTATGTAGGTATCTATAGGGAATCGTATGAAGTTGATCATATTATTTTAGATCTAAGCAATTCGATGAATTACTCTTAAAGGTTCACATCAGAATAGTGCTAGTTGATGAGAATTACTTCGGAAACAAAAAAAGTAAAATAGATTTTGGTTATTCTCCCAATTCCAATAAAATGCAATTAGATCTAGTATGAGTTGGCGATCAGAACGTATATGGATAGAATTTATAAGGGGATCTCGAAAAACAAGCAATTTCTGCTGGGCCTTTATCCTTTTTTTAGGTTCATTAGGGTTTTTATTGGTTGGAACTTCCAGTTATCTTGGTAGGGATTTGATCTCTTTATTTCCGTCTCAGCAAATAATTTTTTTTCCACAGGGGATCGTGATGTCTTTTTATGGGATCGCAGGTCTCTTTATTAGCTCCTATTTGTGGTGCACAATTTCGTGGAATGTAGGTAGCGGTTATGATCGATTCGATAGAAAAGAAGGAATAGTGTGTATTTTTCGCTGGGGATTTCCTGGAAAAAATCGTCGCATCTTCCTCCGATTCCTTATGAAAGACATTCAGTCCATCAGAATAGAAGTGAAAGAGGGTATTTATGCACGTCGTGTCCTTTATATGGAAATCCGAGGCCAGGGGGCCATTCCCTTGACTCGTACTGATAAGAATTTGACCCCACGAGAAATTGAGCAAAAAGCTGCCGAATTGGCCTATTTCTTGCGCGTACCAATTGAAGTATGTTGAAAAAAGAAGTGAAGAACGAACGCCCTCTTAGTTCTTAACAAGAGGGAAAAAATGAAAATTAACGAATACTCTTTTTTCTATACTATTAATAAGAGTATAACTTAACTCGAATTTCTTCAAAACGCTCATTTGAGCCAAAGCAGACGTATACGGAACAGCCATAAAAAAAACGGGTTTTGTTTTGGCCGCAAAAAAGTTTTTTTTTATGCGTATATAAATCCACTCCACAGTAAAAAAACAAATAACAAATCGAAAAAATGGATTCATATATCAAAACATTTCGTGAAAAAGAATTTATCTTTTTTTTTTCAAAATATTTTGATAGAAAGGGGCTTCTTTCGCGCCTCGAAATCCGAAAAATATTCATTACTTGAAACTTGAAGCGGTTCTTTCGTCCATTTTTTGAATTGACGGGTTGCTTCGAATTTGAGCAATGGATATATTTGGAAACCCCTTTTTTTCTTCATTCGAATTTGAAGTGGACTCTTTGTTATTCTATTTCTGTATTATTTTGAAATTCACGGGCTAACCACTGAATCACAAATAAAAAACGGGAACTAGATTCATAATACGTTCAAATTCATAATAGGTTCAATATGACGTGTATGTAATAGAACTTATGTTTGATATGAATATTGGTAGCGTATAGAGTTGACGAATGTGGTGAGTTCATTAAAAAAGAAAAGACTAAAAAATGGCAAAAAAGAAAGCATTAATTCCCCTTCTATATCTTGCATCTATAGTATTTTTGCCCTGGTGGATCTCTCTGTCATTTAAAAAAAGCCTAGAATCTTGGGTTACTAATTGGTGGAATACCGGGCAATCCGAAATTTTTTTGAATGATATTCAAGAAAAGGGTATTATAAAAAAAGTTATAGAATTAGAGGAACTCTTCCTCTTGGACGAAATGCTAAAGGAATACCCGGAAACACATCTACAAAAGCTTCATATCGGAATCTACAAAGAAACGATCCAATTGATCAAGATGCACAACGAGGATCGTATCCATACGATTTTTCACTTCTCGACAAATCTAATCTGTTTCGTTATTCTAAGTGGTTCTTCTATTTTAGGTAATGAAGAACTTCTTATTCTTAACTCTTGGGTTCAAGAGTTCCTATATAACTTAAGCGACACAATAAAAGCTTTTTGTATTCTTTTATTAACTGATTTATGTATAGGATTCCATTCGCCCCATGGTTGGGAACTAATGATTGACTCTGTCTACAAAGATTTTGGATTTGTTCATAACGAGCAAATTATATCTGGTCTTGTTTCCACTTTTCCAGTCATTCTAGATACAATTTTAAAATATTGGATCTTCCGTTATTTAAATCGTGTATCTCCGTCACTTGTAGTGATTTATCATTCAATGAATGACTAAAAAATGATCCAATTCTAATGTTTATTACTTTCTACATAAGTAAAACATTCTAAATTGTACTTATTCCTTCTACCCATCCAGAAGGA